AAGAAGCATGTCCAAACGTAAACCAACCCCTTGGGCTGCTACGAAAAACACCATCGGATTTCAAAGTAGCACGATCTAATTCAAAAATTTCACCCAATTGCGCGCGTCTAGCATATTTTTTCACAGTAGCAGGATCACTATAACTGACTCCGTTGAGTTCGCCACCGTAGAACTCAACAGTTACGCCTACTTGTTCGACACTATACTTCGATTCTGCCCTTCGAAAAGGAACATCGGCTCTAACAATTCCGTCGCCATCCACCAACACGACCGGAAAGGTTTCAAAAAAGGTAGGCATACGACGTACAAAAAGTTCACGCCCCTCTTTATCTCTAAAGATAGGATGTCCTAACCATCCAACCGCTATTCCATCCCCATTATCCATTGAACCTGCTCTGAATAATCCCCCCTTTGCCGGATTATTGCCGATGTAATCATAAAAAGCTAATTTTTCAGGAATTTTAGACCAAGCTTCTGATAAACTTTGATTTTCGGCTAGCCCAGCACTAACTCTTCGATATATCTCTTGCTGGAAGTAACCCTGATCCCATTGATAACGAGTAGGCCCAAATAATTCGATTGGGGTAGTTGCTGAACCATACCACATAGTTCCGGCAACAACAAAAGCTGCAAAAAAAACAGCCGCTATACTACTGGAAAGGACAGTTTCAATATTGCCCATACGTAATCCTTTGTATAGACGTTGGGGTGGGCGGACGCTAAGATGGAATAGACCCGCCAATATGCCCAATGTACCTGCTGCAATATGATGAGAGGCTATCCCTCCCGGAACAAAAGGATCAAAACCCTCCACGCCCCACGCTGGATTTACAGATTGCACTTTTCCCGTTAGTCCATAAGGGTCGGATACCCATATTCCCGGACCATACAAGCCTGTTACATGAAATGCACCAAAACCAAAGCAAGCCACCCCCGCGAGAAATAAATGAATTCCAAAGATCTTGGGCAAATCTAAAGAAGGTTTTCCTGTACGTTCATCACAAAAGATTTCGAGATCCCAATACACCCAGTGCCAGATAGCTGCCAAGAAGCACAAGCCAGAAAACAAAATATGTGCCCCGGCCACACCTTCGTAACTCCAAATACCGGGATTCGGCATAGCCCCTCCTGTAATACTCCAACCGCCCCATGAAGTGGTTATTCCTAAACGAGTCATGAAGGGTATAACGAACATACCCTGTCTCCACATTGGATCAAGAACAGGGTCAGAGGGATCAAAAACTGCTAATTCATATAGAGCCATCGAACCGGCCCAACCTGCAACCAGAGCTGTATGCATTATATGGACAGAAAGCAACCGACCGGGATCATTCAATACAACGGTATGAACACGATACCAAGGCAAACCCATGGAAATCCCCCTTAGATCAAATAAAAAAAGACACTGCGTAACTTTATTGCATTGGAAAATACTATGACTATGTTATGGACCTCCCCTGTTCAGGGGATGGTTTAAGAGCAAGGGTTAATATTTGTTCTATTCTGTTGGTAATAATGGAACAATTTCGTTCGTAGAAACAAAGAGAGGCAGATTTATTCTATACTCAATAAGTACCAATATGCAATGGGGAGGTTTCTACCGTTTTCTATGAGCGAGTGTGTCCATACTTCTTCATCAGTAGAAGGGCCTTTTCGTAATAATTTTTTCTTATTCATTCTGTTTTTTTTTATGAATTTTTCTAATATATGGATAAAATACGAAAAAGGACAACATTTTAAAAACAATAAACTCATTTCTTATATTATTACGTTTCCACATCAAAGTGAAATATAGTACTTAGTTCTTTTTTCTTTCATTTCATGCCTATTGGTGTTCCAAAAGTGCCCTTTCGAAGTCCTGGAGAGGAAGATGCATCCTGGGTTGACGTATAGTGCGACTTGTCAGATATATTGGGTCATACGGGATTTCCCCGTTCTCTCCCCCGATCGAGATATCCTCTGTTTCGCCCAAGAAATTTGAATTTAATCATCAAAAATTTGGAGCGTGAAGTGCAATTAGATCCATTTTTGGGGGGAATTCAGATTACTATTATCAATTAGAATAATTTATGGTTAGCTTAATGTAACTAAAAAACTGAAGTATCCAGGCTCCGTTTAGAAAAAGCCCCGTTGGAAATAGATCTATCTATGATTACTATTTATATCATAAAAGGTTTCTTTTTGTAAAGAGAAACCATCTCAAATTCTTAATAAATCGAGTAATATGCACGAATACATCAAATTTTTGGCGGAGGGCATAAAAATTGAAAAAGGGGAAGTTATAACAAAAGGAAGCGGTAATGGAAGCATTTGTCCTATATGTACAAATCGAAATCGGGCGGATCTTTACCCGGAGTAGAGCATAAACCTAAAAAGATTAACAAGGCCCATTCAGAAACAAGAAAACAGCATCGTGATTTGGATTGGATCTCGATGAAACAATATATCAATGAGAAGTTAATTCGATACGTTTAGTGACTTCTTTTTTCTTTAGTATTATATATTCATTATTTATTAAAAATTTATTAAAAAGAGAATAGATTCTTATTTTATAAGGATATTATATGTAAAAGATAAAACCTGTTTTTTTTTGAAAACTAGAAGAAAAGTCCTTTCGTTAGAAGTCAGAAAAATCCTTCTAAAAATATGAACAAATAAAGAAGATTGGAATCTGCACATTGATTCTTTTTTTTTTTGAAATTTTTTGTTGAACCGTATGCACCAAAAGGCGCCTGTACGGTTCCTAAGGGATAAATTGGACCCTAATCAACCGACTTTATCGAGAAAGATTACTTTTTTTAGGACAAGAGGTTGATAGCGAGATCTCGAATCAACTTATTGGTCTTATGGTATATCTCAGTATCGAGAATGATACCAAAGATCTATATTTATTTATAAACTCTCCTGGGGGATGGGTAATCCCTGGAGTGGCTATTTATGATACAATGCAATTTGTGCGACCGGATGTACAGACAATATGCATGGGATTAGCCGCTTCAATGGGATCTTTTATATTGGCCGGAGGAGAAATTACCAAACGTCTAGCATTCCCTCACGCTTGGCGCCAATGAGGTTTTTATTTGAGAGAAAAAAGAAGACTATGCCTTCGCCATATGAATATTAAGTAATAATAGCATGGCACTTTTAATTCGATATCAAAAGAAAAACTTTTTATTGTTTTTTCAAAACATTAGATTATATATCGAGATAGTAGTATGAGATATAAAGGTATTTCCTATTTTGTATATTGGAAATTCCAGTTCAGCGTCACAAACTTTTTTATTTTCACACCGGGGGCTTAGTTTTGTTCTAAAAGAGTTCGAAAATAAAAAAACAAGATTCTTTTTTCCTTTTTTTTTACAAAAAACAACTTTGGGATTGCTGAATCACAGATAAACCAAATAAGAATCTAATAAGAAATATATAAAGCAACGGAACCATCATAGTATTTTGTTTTGGAACTCCTACGAAAGGAAGGGTGGTAATTTGATCATTTACCGATCTGGGTCTGATAGATCCTATTTTTTTTTGCAAGGTAAGGGTCAATTATAGAGCCGTATGCAATGCATAAAAGATGCCCGTACGGTTGTTCAATTCTGTCTTTTTTTTTTATTCTTTATATTCTTTATCTTTCTTTTATCTTCATCATGCAAAACGGAGGAACCCCTTTTATACCATCAGGGTAATGATTCATCAACCTGCTAGTTCTTTTTATGAGGCACAAACGGGAGAATTTATCCTGGAAGCGGAAGAGCTGCTCAAACTGCGTGAAACTCTCACAAGAGTTTATGTACAAAGAACGGACAAACCCTTATGGGTTGTCTCGGAAGACATGGAAAGAGATGTTTTTATGTCAGCAACAGAAGCCCAAGCTTATGGAATTGTTGATCTTGTAGCGGTGGTTGAGTGAAAATAGCCCGGATTTTTTCGCGTAAATCCTCGATTTAAGATTTTATCTTTTTGCCGAATTTACTAGAAAATGAAATAGAAGTAATTCATAATCATCAGGTTAGGATTGATCTAAACCAGCCCATTATAGGATATGATTCAAGATGCCAACTATTAAACAACTTATCAGAAATACAAGACAGCCAATCAGAAATGTCACAAAATCCCCCGCGCTTCGGGGATGCCCTCAGCGTCGAGGAACATGTACTAGGGTGTATGTGCGACTCGTTCAGATCATGAGCTGGGATAAAAGACAGAAAACCTTTTCCAGTCTCAATAATTAATACCGTCGAATAGAATAGAAAAAGAAGTCCATTCAATTCAGTATCTAAAAAAAAAAGAGAATCTATGAATTCTATTGTGTATTAAATTTATGGTTTCCGTTGGTGCAAATCCAATCACCTCAATTTAAGATGAGAAGCAATTCTCCATTGGTAGCAAATGGTTATCCATTAAGCGGAGGAAATCTTACTTAAAAACTTAGGTTCCCTCTTGCAAGAACGGACTAACAAGGTTAGCTACCCAGCCAACTTTCATAATTAAATGCCGTTACGGTGTAAGTAGATCTAATCGTGAAAGACCTATTACTGGATAATTCATGGGTAGAGCCAAAGAATGTTAACTATACAAGTTACCAATAACATTGATTAAATGAAGTAAAGGCTCCGGTGTATAGAGAAAACCTCACCGTTTAAGAAGTTACCATAGAAACGAAGAAAGCCGCTATTTCTTTATCCAGTTTTTTCATTTATTCTATTTTGATACTTAGTAAAATAAAATTTATTTTTTCGAAGTGAAATGGCTAGAAAAAATAAAAGTAGTGGTAGGGAAGGTTATAGTAGCCAAAGCCATTGGAATTTTTAATTTATACATTGGAAAAAAGATTTGTTATTAATAGACTAGGAGGGGGAAAAAGAATAACTGAAAAAAGGAAATATATTAGTTATTCGTCAAAGTTTCATTTATTCAATGACCAGAATTAGACGGGGATATGTAGCTCGGAGACGTAGAACAAAAATTCGTTTATTTGCATCAAGCTTTCGAGGGGCTCATTCAAGACTTACTCGAACAATTACTCAACAGAGAATAAGAGCTCTGGTTTCGTCTCATCGGGATAGGGATAGGCAAAAGAGACATTTTCGACGTTTGTGGATTACTCGAATAAACGCGGCAATTCGTGAAATAGGAGTATCCTATAGTTATAGTAGATTAATACACGACCTATATAAGAAACAGGTGCTTCTTAATCGTAAAATACTTGCACAATTAGCTATCTCAAATAAAAATTGTATTTATATGATTTCCAACGAGATCATAAAAGAAGTCTATTGTAAAGAATCCACCGGAATAATTTAAACGAGGTTCCCCGGAGAATGAACTCCGGGAGGGTAGATTCAAAATGAATATGATATGATAAATAAATATAAAAAGGGTAGTAAAAATGAATAAACACACTCAAAAAAATATTTATTCTTACCCGATTCTTTTTTTTCTTACGACATGATAATCAAATTTGCATTTTTCATTTTTTTGAACAAAAAATGAATCCGCCTTTGAGTTCGGATTGGAATTTTGATTCAAGTCAAGAAAGAATAAGCCTATTTATTTATGGCTCGAAGACCCGCAGTTCTGGCGGTCGACTCTGTTCTTTCAAATTGTTTCTCATTATTAAGAAAAGGTAACAAAGATAAAATACGAGCTTGTTTTATAGCAATAGTAATTAATCGTTGTTGTTTCAAGGTCAATCTATTCACTCGTCTAGATAATATTTTTCCTTGTTCGCTAATAAATCGACTAATTAAACTCATGTTTCTATAATCAATTCGATCCCCCGATTGGATCGGGGGCAAACGCCTACGAAAAGATCGCTTGGATTTAAGAAAAGGTCGCTTAGATTTATCCATGGTTTGTTTAGTTTATTACTTATCCCGAAAATCCTATTTCGATCGGATCTAAAATGCATTAGAATAAATAGGATTTGGTTTGTTTATATTTAACTATGTTATATATATATTCTAATGCATTTTTTCGCCTTTCTTGGAAGGGTTCTATAAATGTGTTCTATTCGATCTATTTCTTTATCTCCCCATGAATCGTATGTTTATAACAAAATGGACAGAATTTTCTCAATTCCAGTCGATTAGGCGTGTTATGCCGATTCTTTTCAGTAATATATCTGGAAATCCCTGTTGATACCTTATTAACATCGTTTCGAACACAACTAGTACATTCCAAAATAACCGTTATTCGGACATCTTTCCCCTTGGCCATGATGAATCCCCTTTTGATTTACTCAACTCTTCTATTTTCGATCCGAAACGAAGAAGAAAGGAAGGAAAAAATAGAAGTTACTAACTTAAACTCCAATTATGACAAATTTCACTGCAATCAATATAAAAATAAAAAAGAAAGATTTATAAACTATAGTTCAAATCACAGTAGTTCATTTGCATTTAAGTACCTTGTCCTTGTATAAGAGAAGAGTCTTGTCCTAGCTCTAGACCCCACGTTGTTTATTCTACCTACACCCCTATTTAATTTTTGAATTCAATGAAATTTATTGAATTCAAACTTGAACCCAAGTATCGAGGCTGTTGAATCCACTTTTTTCTCTTTCCTCCCTCTTATTCTAAAGGGAAAAAAGAGAAAAGGGGGCGAAGGATTAGTCACAAATAGTTAATTGTCTCTCGAATTTTCGTTATTTGTTACCGTGTCAATAACTAGAATAAAAAAAGGGGAATGTCAACGCATCTGGGAAAAAACGATTGATCTCTATCAATAGACCCGCTAAAGACCCGAACCATAGAGTACTTAATACCGGTGCCACGGAAAGATAAGTTTTTAGATCTCGCATTGAAATATCTCCTTCCTTCTTTTTTTGTAATAAAGAATCTATTTTATTGTAATAGAAAATAGTAATACATATATGATCAGATGCATATGCAGTTAATAACCTTGTACACGTAATACCTAATTGAAATTTCAATGTACAATTATCCGGTGAATAATATAATAGTTTTTTCTTAAAATATAAAAAAACGTTCCCCTCTTCCCGAGCATTCCCGAAAACTACTCATTTCTTTTTACAATAGGTTACGTTCTGTATTTCATACGTATAGAAGTCTTTTACTATTTTTAAATATTAAATCTATTAAATTTATTTTTTATATTTAAATATTAAATAGGACCAAAAAGACGAAATGCCCATAGAAATTGTATATATCAATCGAGGAAATAATGATGTGGAAAACAAGACAGGAATTCTCTACAATGACACTGTAGACCAATTGAAGGGATGTAGCGCAGCTTGGTAGCGCGTTTGTTTTGGGTACAAAATGTCACAGGTTCAAATCCTGTCATCCCTACCTATTACTTCTCCGTTGAGCAGTAACGAGGGATTCATTGAAATCGATTCAAATTGAACATATATAATTGTTCCTTCAAAGAAGTATTGGGGTTAAAAAAAGTGTCTTTACAGCCTTGTCTTTTCTGATAAGAAAGCGCTCTTAGTTCAGTTCGGTAGAACGTGGGTCTCCAAAACCCGATGTCGTA